TTAAATAGAATTGAGGCTCTAGATACGGGATTTTTTTCTCTAGATATACTCGAAAAAAGTACTAGATTGTGTAATGATAAGACTAGAAAATATTACTTGCCTAAAATGTATGATCCCATTTTGAATGGGTTATATCGGGGAACAATCAAAAAAAAAATTTCACCTTCAATCATAAATAAAATTTCGTTAGAAAATTTCATAGAGACAATGGAAATTAATAAGATTCACAGTCTCCTTCTTCCTGATACTGATTACCAAGAGGTTGAACAGAAAATAGACCGATTTGATAAAAAAACTTTTTCAACGGAAAATCGTCATTTATTTACTTTAATCAGTAAATTCGATAGAGAATCGGGATCGAGTTTAAATTGGAAGGGCCTCTCTTTATTTTCAGAAAAAGAACAAGGAAGGATTGGTTCAGAAAAAGAACAAGGAAGGATTGGTTCAGAAAAAAGAGCCAAATTTTACAAATTTTTATTGAATACAATTCTAACTAGCCCTAATGGTCAAAAAACAAAACAAAAATTTGTAATAAAAGAAATCAGTAAAAAAGTCCCTAGATGGTCATACAAACTTATTACCGAATTGGAATTCCTGTCGGGCGCAGCTCATGAAGGCCTACCGTTGGATTATCATATACGTTCAAGAAAAAGGGATCGTGTAATAATTTATAGGCCTACTAAACGTAGTCGCAAAGCAAGTGTCAAAAACTGGGTGTCTATTAGAGACTATTCGGAAGAATCAGATTTTCGTCGAGAATTCATCAAAGGTTCTATGCGTGTTCAAAGGCGTAAAACTTTTATTTCGAAATTGTTTCAAGCAAATGCGCATTCCCCCCTTTTTTTGGACAGAATAAAAAAATCCCCCCTTTTTTATTTTAATATCCCTGAACAGATGAAATTTTTTTTTAGAAATTGGATGGGTAAAGGATCAGAATTTAAAGATTATACAGAGGAACAAAAAAAAAAACAAAAGGAAGAAGAAGAGAACAAAATAAAGGAAAAAACGTGGATAAAAATCGCGGAAGCCTGGGATTTTGTTCCATATCCACAAGCAACAAGAGGTTTAATTTTAATAATTCAATCTATTTTTAGAAAATATATTTTATTACCTTCATTGATAATAGTTAAAAATATTGGGCGTATTTTATTATCTCAACCCCCTGAGTGGGCTGAGGACTTCGATGAGTGGAATAGAGAAAAGCATATTATATGTACCTATAACGGTGTTCAAGTATCAGAACTCGAACTTCCCAGAAATTGGTTTAAAGATGGTATTCAGATAAAAATAGTATTTCCTTTTTATTTGAAACCTTGGCACAGATCCAAATTGAGGCCCTATTTTTCTTCTTATAAAGATCTAAAGAAAGAACAACAAAAGTTTTCTTTTTTAACGGCTTGGGGAACGCAAACTACCCTTCCCTTTGGTTCTGTCCCCCCCAAAACTTCCTTTTTTAAGCCTATTTTTAAAGAACTTAAAAAAAAAATTCGAAAAACGAAAAATAATCATTTTCGAGTTATAAGCGTTTTAAAAGAAAGAACAAAAAATTTTCTACAAGATTCAAAAGAACCAAAAAGGGTGGTTATCAAAAACGTTTTATTTCTGTTTATAAAAAAAATAAAAAAAGAACTCTTAAAAGTACATCCAACTCGATTATTTATATTGAGAAAGATGTATGAACCCGGCGAAACTAACCAAAAAAAAGATTCTATAATTAGGAATCAGATAATTCACGACTCGTTTAGAAAAATTAAATCTACAGATAATACAAATTATTCACTGAGAGAAAAAAAAATTAAAAATCTGGCTGATAGAACAAGCACAATCAGAAAGAAAACAAAGAGTCTTACAAAAGAAAAAAACAGCAACGCCAAGAAAAGAAGTAGTCCTAACAAAACAAGTTATAGTTATAATGGAAAAGAAAAATCACCAAAAATTTTTTGGAAAATATTAAAAATAAAAAAAAGAAGAAATCGATTAATCTATAAATTAGATTTGTTTATAAAAATTTTCATTAAAAGAATATACATCGATATCTTTCTATGTATCATTCATATTGCCAGAATTCCTACACAACTAGTTCTTGAATCAAGAAATTTTTGTTTTGATAAATACATTTACAATAATAAAACAAACCAAGAAATAAAAAAAAAAAAAAACAAAAAAGAAATTAACTTTATTTCGACTCTAAAAAGTGAACTTTACAATATTAAGAATAGTAAGAGGAATTCACATCTTTTTTTTGACTTATCCTCTTTATCACAAGCATATGTATTTTACAAATTATCACAAACCCAAGTTATTAATTTGTATAAGTTAAGATCTATTTTTGAGTATCATGGAACTCCCGTTTTTCTTAAGACTGCAATAAAAAATTATTTTGTAACACAAGGAATATTTCATTCCGAATTAAGACATACAAAACTTTCAAGTTCTGAAACGAATCAATGGAAAAACTGGTTAAGAGGTCATTATCAATACAATTTATCTCAGATTAGATGGTTTGAATTAATACCACAAAAATGGCGAACTACAATAAATGAAGGTGGTATTACCCAAAATAAAGATTTAACAAAATGGAATTCGTATGAAAAAGATCGATTACTTTATCACAAAAAACAAAAGGATTTTAAAGTATATCCATTACCAAACCAAAAAGATAATTTTCCAAAATACTATATATATAATCTTTTATCATATAAATCTATTAATTCTGAAATTAAGAAGTCCTCATATATTATTTATGGATCACCATCAGAATTAAATAACAACCAAAAAATTACTTTTAATTACAACAATTCTAAACAAAATTTATTTGAAAGCCTGGAGGAAATTCCTATCAATCATTATCTAGAAAAGGGCGATATTATGTATATGCAAAAAAATCCAGATAGAAAATATTTTGATTGGACAATTCTCAATTTTTTTCTAAGACAAAAAATAGATATTGAGGCCTGGACCAAAATGGATTATAGCAGTAATATAAATACTAAGCTTGGAAGTAAGAATTACCAAAAAATTGATAAAATGGATAAAAACGATATTTTTTATCTGATGATTCATCAAGATTTAGAAATAAATCCAATCAATGACAAGAAACTCTTTTTTGATTGGATGGAAATGAATGAAGAAATCCTAAACCCAATATCGACAAATATGAAACTTCCGTTCTTCCCAGAATTTGTGCCACTTTATAATGTATACAAAATAAAACCATGGATTATACCAAGCAAATTACTTCTTTTAAATTTAAATAAAAAGAAAAACATCAATGAAAAGAAAAAATTCCATTTTTTTAGACCATCGAGTGAAAAAAGATATTATGAATTAATGAATCGAAATCAAGAAGAAAAAGAACCCGCGGGCCGAAGAGGCCTTGGATCATATTCACAAAACCAAGATAAAATGAAAAAACAATATAAGATCCGAAATAAGATGAGACCAGAAATAATTTTCTTACGGAAACACTATTTGCTTTTTCAATGGATAATAGACGATGGTTTAATTCCGAATTTAACTGAAAGAATGATCAATAATATCAAGATATATTGTTACTTGCTTGGACTGATAAATCCAAGAGATACTACTATATCGTCTATTCAAAGGAAAGAAATAAATCTGGATATAATGGTGATTCGAAAAAAATTGACTCCTATGGAATTGAATAAAAAGGGGATATTTTTTATCGATCCCATTCGTTTGTCTGTAAAAAACGACGGATACTTTATTATATATCAAACCGTAGGTATATCGTTGGTTCATAAAAGTAAGTACCAAACTCCTCAAAGATATCGAGAACAAAGATATATCAATAAAAATAAATTGGATGAATCTATCCCAAGATATCAAATAATAATTCGAAAGAGAGACAAAAAACATTATGATTTTATCGTTCCTGAAAAGATTTTATCATCTAGACGTCGTAGAGAATTGAGAATTCTAATTTCTTTCAACTCAAAGAATATAAATAGTGTGGATAAAAATCGAGTATTTTGTAACAAAAAGAACATAAAAAACAGGAATCCTTTTTTGGATCAAAAAAAGCATCTTGATAGAGATAAAAATGAATTAATTAAATTAAAGTTATTTCTTTGGCCTAATTATCGATTAGAAGACTTAGCTTGTATGAATAGATATTGGTTTAATACCAATAATGGAAGCCGTTTTAGTTTGTTAAGAATATATCCACAATTAAAAATTGTTTGATGGTACATTTTTCCTATATATTCTGTACCATATAGAAAAGCAAACAGATGCACATATGCCCTGTCTTACGTCCCAGTCTAATATTAGATCTTTTTTATTTAATACTAAGTCAATGACGTATCAATTTGTTTGGATAAAATCTATAAAATAAACGAATATATGGAATATTCCGAATTTTCGGTCTAAATTATTTGACGTTGTAAGTGTAAAAACGTACCATCTACTTTTTTATCCCTGTCCAACTAAAATTAAAATTCTTGTGTATACTAATTACTACATTAAAATGACTAATATTATTATTACTGATCAAATAATATATTTTATATGTAAATTAAAGGGTAGAAGGAGCTTTTTATGATAAAAAATCCATTCAGTGCAATTATTTTGAAAGAGGAAAACGAAGACAACAAGGGGTCTGTTGAATTTCAAGTAGTGAGTTTCACCAATAGGATACGGAGACTTACTTCACATTTGGAATTGCACAAAAAAGACTATTTATCTCAGAGAGGTCTGCGTAAAATTCTAGGAAAACGTCAACGGCTGCTCGCCTATTTGTCAAAAAAAAATAGAGTACGTTATAAAGAATTAATCGGACAGTTGGAGATTCGAGAAACAAAAAATCATTAATTTGAAGAGTCGTTTTGAATTTTCGCTTAAATTTTGATGAACCTCTTTTCGCTTTCAGCAATTCATGGAAGAATGAATCGGGAAAAAACCTATGACTGCACCAGCTACACGAAATGACCTTATGATAGTCAATATGGGCCCTCAGCACCCATCAATGCACGGTGTTCTTCGACTCATTGTTACTCTAGATGGTGAAGATGTTATTGACTGTGAACCGATATTGGGTTATTTACATAGAGGAATGGAAAAAATTGCGGAAAACCGAACAATTATACAATATTTACCTTATGTAACACGTTGGGATTATTTAGCTACTATGTTCACTGAAGCAATAACTGTAAATGCACCAGAGCAGTTAGGCAATATTCAAGTGCCTAAAAGGGCCAGCTATATCAGAGTCATTATGTTAGAGTTAAGTCGTATAGCTTCGCATTTGTTATGGCTTGGCCCTTTTATGGCAGATATTGGCGCACAGACCCCCTTCTTCTATATTTTTCGAGAAAGAGAATTGATATATGACCTATTCGAAGCTGCTACCGGTATGCGAATGATGCATAATTATTTTCGTATTGGAGGAGTCGCTGCTGATTTACCTTATGGCTGGGTAGATAAATGTTTGGATTTTTGTGATTATTTTTTAACAAGAGTTACTGAATATCAAAGACTTATTACACGGAATCCTGTTTTTTTAGAGCGAGTTGAGGGAGTAGGCATTATTGGCGGAGAGGAGGCAATTAATTGGGGTTTATCGGGACCAATGCTACGAGCTTCCGGAATACAATGGGATCTTCGAAAGGTTGATCATTATGAGTCTTACGATGAATTTGATTGGGGAGTTCAATGGCAAAAGGAAGGGGATTCATTAGCTCGTTATTTAGTACGAATCGGTGAAATGACAGAATCAATAAAAATTATTCAACAGGCTTTAGAAGGAATTCCGGGGGGGCCCTATGAGAATTTAGAAATCCGGCGCTTTGATAAAGTATGGGATCCCGAATGGAATGATTTTGACTATCGATTTATCAGTAAAAAACCTTCTCCTACTTTTGAATTGTCAAAACAAGAACTTTATGTGAGAGTCGAAGCCCCAAAAGGAGAATTAGGAATTTTTCTGATAGGAGATAAGGGTGTTTTTCCTTGGAGATGGAAAATCCGACCACCGGGTTTTATCAATTTGCAAATCCTTCCTCAATTAGTTAAAAGAATGAAATTGGCTGATATTATGACAATACTAGGTAGCATAGATATCATTATGGGAGAAGTTGATCGTTAAAATGATAATAGATACAACAGAAGTACAAGCTATCAATTCTTTTTTTAGATTGGAATCCTTAAAAGAGGTATATGAGATCGTATGGATGCTTGTCCCTATTTTTACTCCTGTATTAGGAATCACAATAGGTGTACTAGTAATTGTTTGGTTAGAAAGAGAAATATCTGCGGGGATACAACAACGTATTGGCCCTGAATACGCCGGGCCTTTGGGAATTCTTCAAGCTTTAGCAGATGGTACAAAATTACTTTTCAAAGAGAATCTTCTTCCATCAAGAGGAGATACTCGTTTATTCAGTATCGGACCATCCATAGCAGTCACATCAATTCTACTAAGTTCTTTAGTAATTCCTTTTGGATATCGCCTTGTTCTAGCCGATTTAAGTATTGGTGTTTTTTTATGGATTGCCATTTCAAGTATTGCTCCCGTGGGCCTTCTTATGTCAGGTTATGGATCAAATAATAAATATTCCTTTTTAGGTGGTTTACGGGCTGCTGCTCAATCAATTAGTTATGAAATACCATTAACTCTATGTGTGTTATCAATATCTCTACGTGTGATTCGTTAAGACATAAAATTTCCTCTATGTCTTTTCTTTCTAGGAAGGAAATTTCATGGGTTGAATATACCTTTTTATTTTTTATTCATCATTCGGGTTGATGAACTAAACCAGATAGTTATATGAGTGAAAAAAACAGTTTCTTACTTTGCAGTAAAAAGATTCAGTCTCATTTCCTATGTACAAGTGTTAAGTGAAAGTAAACATAAGCATTATATACTATACTATTTACCCCAAGATTGAGTGATTAGTCATCATGACTTGAAGCGGGTTCAAAAGGAGCAACTATCTAGGGATTTTACTAGCTATTAACAGACATGTATTACCCTAATGAGCGGGGGGGTCCTTGTGACCAAAAAGGGTGGATAGTTAGGAACACCAAGGTACACAAAGGATTCGTAATAGAGATTATGTAAGTTATTCAACAGGATTTTTCTGTTCATACTGCATAGCATAAAAGGGATTCTAATTGGGGCTTTATGTTGGTAGAAATGATGAAGGAGTACTCCCCACGATTCCGATCCAGAGTATTTTCCTATCCACCGATTAAGTAAATAACTATCAAGAACGAAGTAATCCTTTACTTAAAGTACCTTTTTATGAGAAAGGAGAATAGGAACAAAAAAATAAAATAAACTCGAAAGAATTAACTTGCACTACAAAAAAGATCTTTTTTAGAGAGATAGAATCCTTGTAATGTTTCGTGAACTAATGCAATGTATCTTTTTTTTCGTAATCAAAAATGCTAGGTTGAAATATTTATTGAGATTTCTACAAAAAACTTTTTATTTAAAGGTTAAGTTATTACTCAACAAAAAATTTTAAATTTTTAAAA